ATTAATATGTATAAGAAATATCAAGGGGGTTTAGCTACGTGATTAGAAAGATCTAATCATAAGGATATTGGTACGTTATATTTTTTGTTTGGTTTGTGGTCAGGTATAGTGGGGACTAGTTTATCTTTGATTATTCGTTTGGAGTTGGCAAAGCCAGGTTTATTGTTGGGTAATGGGCAGTTGTATAATTCTATTATCACTGCTCATGCTATTTTAATAATTTTTTTTATGGTTATGCCTACAATAATTGGTGGTTTTGGGAATTGAATGGTTCCATTGATATTGGGGGCACCTGATATAAGATTTCCACGTTTAAATAACTTAAGTTTTTGGTTATTACCTACAGCTATATTTTTAATTTTGGATTCATGTTTTGTTGATATGGGTAGAGGTACTAGTTGGACTATTTACCCTCCCTTGAGGACTTTAGGTCATCCAGGGAGAAGGGTAGATTTGGCTATTTTTAGTTTACATTGTGCTGGTTTAAGTTCAATTTTAGGTGGAATTAATTTTATGTGTACTACAAAGAATTTGCGTAGTAGATCGATTTCTTTGGAACATATAAGGTTGTTTGTTTGGACTGTTTTTGTAACGGTTTTTTTGTTGGTTTTATCTTTACCTGTATTAGCAGGGGCTATTACTATGTTGTTAACGGATCGTAATTTAAATACTTCCTTTTTTGATCCTAGAACTGGAGGTAATCCTTTAATCTATCAGCATTTGTTTTGATTTTTTGGTCATCCAGAGGTTTATATTTTAATTTTACCGGCTTTTGGGATTATTAGACAGTCAACTTTATATTTAACGGGTAAAAAAGAAGTATTTGGATCGTTAGGAATGGTTTATGCTATTTTGAGAATTGGTTTGATTGGGTGTGTGGTTTGGGCACATCATATGTATACAGTAGGTATGGATTTGGATTCTCGTGCGTATTTTACTGCAGCTACTATGGTAATTGCAGTACCTACAGGAGTAAAAGTTTTTAGGTGATTAGCTACTTTATATGGTATAAAAATAAATTTTCAACCTTTATTATTGTGGGTTTTGGGGTTTATTTTTTTGTTTACTATTGGAGGGTTAACAGGTGTAGTTTTATCAAATTCTAGATTAGATATTATTTTACATGATACTTATTATGTTGTAAGTCATTTTCATTATGTTTTAAGATTGGGTGCTGTATTTGGAATTTTTACCGGTATTAGGTTATGGTGAAGATTTATAACCGGTTTAGTGTATGATAAGTTAATAATAACTGTGGTGTTTTTTTTAATATTTGTAGGGGTTAATTTGACTTTTTTTCCGTTACACTTTGCAGGTTTACACGGTTTTCCTCGTAAGTATTTAGATTATCCAGATGTTTATTCAGTGTGGAATGTTATATCTTCTTATGGTTCTATAATTAGAGTGTTTGCTATGTTTTTGTTTTTGTATATGTTAATTGAGTCGTTTTTCAGTTATCGTATGGTATTAAATGAAAATTTTGTTAATAGTAGTCCGGAGTATAGATTGAGAAGTTATGTTTTTGGGCATAGGTATCAGTCTGAAATTTATTTTAGGTGTTCAGTTATAAAGTTATAAAGTTCTTAGTATAATTTAGTATCTTTAATTGCAAATTAAAAGGTTAAGAATTTTAATAAGATAGGATAAGTAAGTCTATTAGGTTCATACCCTAAAGGTGTTTTCTCTTGTTGTTGAAAGTTTTAGTATAATTTTTAGTATAGCTTATTGTCAATAAGTTGGTTAAAACTTTATAGTTCTTTAGTATAAGTAGTATGTTTGATTTCCAATCAAGTGGTTTATAGAATTAATTGGTAATTATTTTCAAGGTTATAATTTGAATTTTTCTAATAGAATATTTTCTAGTTACATAGATTGATTCCACAGGTTTAATTGTAGATTGTTATTGGGTGTGTTGGTGTTTGTAGGTTTAATGTTTGTTTATTTAATAATAAACAATTTTTATTTTAAGAGAAAGAAGATTGAGTATCAATTTGGTGAATTGTTATGTAGGATTTTTCCTACATTGATTTTGTTAATGCAAATAATTCCATCACTTAGTTTATTATATTATTATGGTTTAATAAATTTAGATAGAAATTTGACTGTAAAGGTAACAGGTCATCAATGATATTGGAGTTATGAGTTTAGGGATATTCCAGGGTTAGAGTTTGATTCATATATAAAGTCTTTGGATCAATTAAATTTAGGAGAACCCCGTTTGTTAGAGGTAGATAATCGATGTGTAGTTCCTTGTGATACTAATATTCGTTTTTGTATTACATCTGCAGATGTAATTCATTCGTGAGCTTTACCATCTATATCAATTAAGTTAGATGCTATGAGAGGTATTTTATCAACTTTATGTTATAGGTTTCCTGTTGTTGGTGTTTTTTATGGTCAGTGTTCTGAAATTTGTGGTGCAAATCATAGATTTATACCTATTGCTTTGGAAGTGACTTTGTTGGATAATTTTAAAAGTTGATGTTATTTAAATATGGAGTAGTAAGCTATTTAGTTTATGTAAAAATTTTTATTTGTGGTATAAAAGAATTATTAGCTATAAGTTTTATGTTGTGTATTTATTGATATTGCATATCATTTAAAGAAAATTTTATAAAAATAAATTATTGAATTAAGAGGTTGAAAATCTGTTTGTTTTATTGTTTCATAATAAAAATTACAGTTTTTAGTGTTGAAAAGTCGACTCTTAGGATATCAGTTTTAGAAGATTAATTAGAAATTTATTATGTTTTGAAATTTGGTATTATAAAAAGTAAAAGTTGAAGTATTTGTTTTACTAGTTTTATAACAGTTTATAAAAATTAGGTTTGAATTTATTAGAGAAGTTTATATAATAAGTTTTTATTATATTAATTGTTTTGAAATTAGTAGTTTAAATATTAATATTGTTAATTGGAAAAAATATAACTAAAAAACTCAAAGATTAATCAAATGTTTTTTAAAGACTTAGACTTTTTAATAAAGTTTGCTTCTGCCCAGTGAAAAATTTAAATGGCAGTCTTAGCGTGAGGACATTAAGGTAGCAAAATAATTTGTGCTTTTATTGAGTTCCAGTATGAATGAAGTTATTGGTTAATTAATTTTTTAGTTTTGTAATGAATTTGTGTTTAATTATAAAAAAGTATTATTATAATAATGCAAAGATAAGTCTTCGGAAATTCTATTTTAATTGTAATATTTAAATTATAATTAAAAATTTTCTAGGGCAGAATTTTATATAATTATTATATCTATTAATAATTTAATGAATTACTCCGGAGTTAACAGAAAATCATATCTGATCTAGTACTTATAGTAAGATAAGTTTTACATCGATGTTGTATTTAAGTTTATTAAAAAAGGAGAAGATTTAAGTTTTAAGACTGTTCTTCTTTTAATTAACTTAACGTGATATTAGTTTAATTCATTGTGAGATAGAATTGTTTATCTTGATTATTATTTAAAATTAGTTTTAATAGTACGAAAGGAAAATTAAAAAAAGTTTTAAACTTTATAAAGTATTTGCTTTGGTGTTTAATTTGTTATTTGTGGTTTTGTTTGCATTATTTTTGTTATTAATATTATATGTAATAAATTTTTTTATAAGTGTAAAAAAAATGGATTTATTAAAGGTAGGGGCTTTTGAAAGTGGGTTTTTAAGAATTGGTAAAATTCAAAATTCTTTTAGTATTCATTTTTTTATTATGATGTTAATGTTTGTGATTTTTGATTTAGAAATTGTAATGTTTTTAGGATTATTAATTTCTGATGTAAGTTCAGTGATAAGTTTTTTAATGTTAATATTATTTATTTTCGGTGGTTTTTATATGGAGTGGTATTACGGAAAGTTGATTTGAGTGGTATAATTAGTAATTATTAAAGGTGTTGTAAGATTAAATTTATTTATGTTATTGTTTGGTTTAAAGTAAATAAAGTGATAAATGTGTAAGATTAATATTTTGATTTTTTTAATGTCTTTTATTTTTGTAATTTTATTGGCTATAATTTTAATAGTTCCTTTTATAAAGTTGAGGTTGTTTATTATGGAATGGGATTTTTTATCGTTAAAATTTAATTTTTATTTTAATAGTGTATTGTTTTCGTTGGTGCTTGGTTTAGTAACTTTGAGTGTGTTGTTATATAGTACATATTATTTACATGGTGAAGTTAATTTTAATTATTATTATTTTGTGTTGTTAATTTTTGTAGGAAGTATATTTATGTTAAATTATAGTAGAAGTGTTTTTACTATATTATTAAGTTGAGATTTATTGGGAATTTCAAGTTTTTTTTTGGTATTATTTTATAATAATTGGGATAGAAACTCTGGTGCTATAAATACTGCGTTGACTAATCGTATTGGTGATTTTTTTATTTTTACTTTTTTTAGGGGAGTTATATTTTTTGGTTATTATTTTTATAGTTTTGAAATAATATGTAGAATAGTGACTTTATTATTATTATTAACTTCTTTTACTAAAAGTGCTCAATTTCCTTTTAGAAGTTGGTTACCAAAAGCAATAAGGGCCCCCACACCAGTTAGTTCATTGGTACACAGAAGAACTTTGGTTACGGCGGGTCTTATTTTATTAATAAATTTTAGTAAGTTGGTTATAAGTGGTAGTGTTATAAGAATTTTATTGTTGATTGGATTATTTACTATGTTTTTTTCTAGTGTAGCAGCATTGGTGGAGGAGGATATAAAGAAAGTTGTAGCTTTAAGTACTTTATCTCAGATGGGTTTTTCTATAATAACGTTAGGGTTAGGGTTAAGTTTTATTTCATTTATTCATTTGGTTAGTCATGCTTTATTTAAAAGGTGTTTATTTATGCAGATTGGTTATGTTATTCATAATAATTATGGACAACAGGATGGTCGAGGATATGGTAATAATGGTAATTTGCCAATATTTATGCAGTTGCAATTATTGGTTACTTTATTTTGTTTATGTGGTTTAGTTTTTTCTAGTGGTATAGTAAGTAAGGATATAATTTTGGAATTATTTTTTGTAAATAATTATTTTATATTTTTAAGTTTAATATTTTTTGTGTCAATTTTTTTAACTTTTGGGTATAGATATCGTTTATGAAAAAGTTTTTTTTTAAGCTTTAGAAAAATTGTTAGGGTTTATAGAAGAACTATAGTAATGAATTTTTTGAGTTTATTATTGGTTATATTTTCCATTTTTTTTATGTGGTGATTGAATTGTAATATAATAGTTGTGCCCACTATGTTTTTATATATTGATTTTTTTGTTCCGTTGTTATATTTATTATTGATTATATTATTATGTTATTATAGGTTTAAATTATTATTTAAAGAGTTTGTTTATAAGTTTTTAGTTGATTATCTAGCTAAAAGTGTTATTTATAAGATTAAAAATTTAAAATTTATGGACAATAATTTAAATAAATTTGGTTACATGGGTTTTAATTTTTTGGTGGGTGTAGGTTTTTTTGTAACAAGGTATATAAGTTCATTAAAATATAATAATTTAATTATTTTGGTATTTTTTTTATTTATTTTTATGTGGGACTTTAATTTAAGTTTAAAATATATGATTTGCATTCATAAAATCTAAGTTCTATAATAAATCTAAGTTCTATAATATATATATAATATTATATATAATATAATATTTCATATAAAAATGTAGATAAAATCTACAGTATTATACAATTAAAAAAAATTAATAAATAAAGAAACACAGTAATAAGAAAAATGCGATATGAGCTAATTTTTCCTATAACTGTGTCGTTTATTCATTATTTTTTAATTGTATATCTATATAAATATGTTAATATATATATAAAATACAGTATGTAGTTTAAATTAAAATATAGTATTTGGGTTATTAAGATTAAATTACTGAAAAACTTTTAGTTTAATTTAGAATGTTTCACTTACAATGAAATGGTTAAAGGTTTTATTTTTATATTTTTTTTAAGAGTTTCTTTGTTTGGTGGGGTAATAAGTTATTTAAGAATGGATCCTATAAAAAGGAGGTTTTTTATGATTTTAAGAATATTAATGTGTATGCCAATATTATCTTTTAGGGGTTATATTTGGTTTTCTTATTTTGTGTGTTTATTGTTTTTAAGAGGAATTTTTGTAATTTTGGTTTATTTTTCTAGGTTACCAAAAATTAATTTGGTTAAAAGTTATTTGGTTGTGTTGAGTTTATTGTTAAGTTTGTTAATGTTAAAAATTTCTTATAATAATGTATTGTTTAGAGTTAGTTTGAGGGTTTTTTATTACAGAATTTTTTGAGTATTAATTGTTTATATTTTGATAATTTTGTTATTTTTTATAAATTTTACTAGTTTTTTTTTAAATTTTTCTGGTGCTTTGCGAAAGGTGTAATTATTTTTTTATTTTTAAGATTATTTATATTGTTTTTTAAGTGGCATCGTTTTATTTTTATTTTAATTGCGTTAGAGTTTATAATAATAAGGTTGTTTATTAAGTTTATGGGTTTGATAACGGAAATTATGTTTTTTATTTTATGTGTTTTTTCAGTTATTTCTAGAATTTTAGGGATGGTGGTAATAGTAGGTGGAATAAAGTTTTATGGTAGTGATCAGTGTATTTTTTAGTTATGTTAGATTTAAGTTAAGTTAAAACTATTAGTTTTCAAAACTAAAAATTTTAGTCTATAGAGGCTTTAGTATATTTTAGTATAACTTATTTTCAATAAGTGGGTTTTAAGTCTTATAAAGGGTGCTTTTATAGATGTAAGATTTGATTATAGTCTGTGAATGGTTAAAATGGTATTATTTAATTTAATTTATTTTGTGGGCAATAAAAAATTACCCCGGCAATAACTTATTTGTATTATACTTGTTCCAGAATAATCGGCTAGGCTTGTAGAATTTAGACTTTATTTGTTTTAATTGTAATTTTATTTAGTTTGTTTTATTAATTATAGGTTAAATTTTAATTAATTGTTGGAATTAATTACAATTTTAAGGTTTGATAAACGAATTAGATTAGTACCTAACTAGACAAATATAAAAAGAGCAGTAGTAAAGTTGTATTTAAACTGAAAGAATATTGGCAGATTTTCTAAATTATCTTTGGAGGTTGAGTAATAATTGAGAGCCCTCATTAACTACTTTAAATATTGGTCTCATGTATGATCGTTTATTGTATACTTAAGGTATATAATTAAAAATTTTTATTTATAAAAATAGATATATATTTGGTTTATGTAAAGTATAATTTGACCTGCAATAAATAGTGATTGTGGATATATAATATAGTTTTATATTAAAAATGTAAAAGACAGTAAAAGGATCTTTATGGTTATTTGAAGATTATTTAGATGTGGTACAAATCATCCATCAATTGCCCAAAGGGGAGTAAGTTGTAGTAAAGTAGATTTAGGGGAACCTAAATCTAGTAAGTAAACTATTTAATTTTGTTTTGAAAACAAGGTTTAAGATTATTTCTTGTAGTTTTAAGAGGTAGTTTATTTTAGAATTGTTGACTGTTAATCAAAAGGAGAGAACTCTTAATGGAAGAATTTAGTTTATTTGAAAATATTAGATTGTAAATCTAAAGTAGAGATTCTTGATTTTATTTAATTTTAATGATTGTTTTGATAATGGTTTTTATTTTTCAAGCTATTGCTTTTATTACTTTGTATGAGCGTCATTTATTGGGTAGTAGTCAGAATCGTTTGGGTCCTACTAAGGTAAGTTTTATAGGGGTTTTACAGGCTTTGTTAGACGGGGTAAAGTTGTTAAAAAAGGAGCAAATAATGCCTTTAAATTCTTCTAATTTGTCGTTTTTATTAGTACCAGGTGTATCTTTTGTAGTAATGTATTTGGAGTGGTTTATTTTACCTTATTTTTTTGATTTTTTGAGTTTTGAATATTCATTGTTGTTTTTTTTGTGTTTAATTGGGTTTTCTGTTTATACTACTTTGATTAGCGGGATTGTTAGAAAGTCTAAGTATGGTATTGTTGGTGCATTGCGGGCTAGTTCTCAGAAAATTTCTTATGAAATTGCTTTTTCACTTTATTTATTGGCTATTATAATTCATTATAGAATGTTTTCTTTTGTGAGTGAGATAATATTGAGTTTGGTAATTATTTATTTACCATTTTTGGTAATAGTTATTGCTGAGTTAAACCGAGCGCCTTTTGATTTTGCTGAGGGTGAAAGTGAGTTAGTTAGAGGATTTAATGTTGAATATTCTAGTATTGCTTTTGTTTTGTTGTTTTTAAGGGAGTATGGAAGATTAATTTTTTTTAGAGTTATAAGTTCTATGTTGTTTTTTAAATTTTCTATAATTGTAAGGTTGTTAATTTTTTCTGTTATTATTTTTATTCGGAGTTCATATCCTCGTTTTCGTTATGATATAATAATAATAATATTTTGATTTAAATTTTTACCTATTTCTTTGATTTATTTATTTTATTTTTATGTATTATTTATTTAGTGTTGTGTTTAAAGTATAGATTGTAATTAATCAGGTATTTTTTTTAGATGTATTTATGTTTGTATTTTTTTTGCAGTATTTATTATATTTTAAAGAAGGTATAGTGAATATTTTAGTAAAAAAGTTTTTTTATAGACTAATTGGTGTTTTTAGTTATACTAAAGTATTACCTTTGAGTTCAGTAATTTCAATTTTTACATTTGTGGTGTTATTAATTTGTTGTTTTGGTGGTTATTTTACGTATTCTTTTTGTCCTTGTGGAATGGTAGAATTTACTTTTGTTTATGCTATAGTGGCTTGATTGAGTACTTTGTTAACTTTTGTTTCAAGTGAAAAATTTTCTATTTATATAAGTAAAGGTGGAGATTCTTATTTGAAAACTTTTAGGATGTTATTGGTAGAAATTGTTAGGGAGTTTTCTCGTCCGTTAGCTTTAACTGTTCGTTTAACTGTTAATATTATAGTAGGTCATTTGATTAGTATGATATTATATATAGGAATTGAGAATTTTTTAGGGGAAAAGTATTTATGGGTAAGAATTTTGGCTATTATAATAGAATGTTTTGTATTTTTTATCCAGAGTTATATTTTTTCACGTTTGATTTATTTATATTTGAATGAGTAAATTGAGATGTTAACTTAAGTTTTAAAGTGTCAAATTTTTAATTTGGAAATGTATTTACACGTCTTAAGGGAGTTAAAGGAGTAATTATGTTTAGGGTTAATATAGCATAAGAAGTGCATTTGTTTTAAGCGCAAAAGATATAAGTTAACTAATGAGTTTTATACAAGTCTTCTAAATTTGTTTTAGGTTTTACCTGCTCATTTTTGTTATTTTTTATAATGGGATTTGTTGTATTTTTGAGTTTGTTAAGAGTTTTAGTTAATAATATTTTGGTTTGGTGAAGGATTTTTTTGTTAATAACGTTGGTGTTTGTTACTTTGAATAAAAAAGTTAATAGGTATAGTAGTTTATTTAATTATTTTGTAATGCAAGAGAGTTTAGGATTGATTTTTTTAATATTTTCTTTTGGATATTTTCAAATTTTAGTTGTGATAATAAAGATTGGCATGGCTCCATTGCATTTTTGAATTTTTAGGGTTACTAATAGTGTATTTGGATTTAACTTAATGTGGTTTTTGACTTTTCAAAAGTTACCATTTTTGTTGATTTTTTTGCAAATAATGGTTGGTAAGTTAATTTTTTTATTGATGCTTGGTTTATTTTTTTGTTTGTTTCAGATGTTATTAATAAAAACTTATAAAAATTTATTAATTTTATCGTCTACGGAGTCGTTTAATTGAATTACTTTGGGTTTTTTGATATCATTTTTAAATATTTTGTTTATTTTTGTTTATTATTGTGTGTTGATGGTAATAATTATTCCTAAGTTTGAGTTGTATAATATTAATAATTTTATTGGATGGGAGACAATGTTAGTTTTTATGAATTTACCTTTCAGGGTGAATTTTTTTGTGAAGATTTTTTCTTTGAGTGAAATTTTAAAGGTTCAGAGAATGGGTTTTTTAATGTTGTTATTTTTAATATTTTTTTCTGCATTATCTTTGGGTTTTTGAATAGTAAATTTAAGAACTAAATTTTATAATGTTTATAAATATAGTAAAAGGATTTTTTTGTTTTTTATTCCTTTAACGTTAATAATTTTAATTTAGTTATTTCATTAGTAAAAAGTTTATTATATTATCTTGATGAGGTAAAGTTAAATGAAATAGAAATAAAATGTTAAATAGATTTTGCTATGTTTGATTACGGTTCAAAAAGAATAAACATTTTTTTTGTTGTAATTTAGTTTAGATAGAATATTTATTTTTGGTGTAAAAGGGATTAATTACAATTATATTTATTTCATTAGTTTATTTATAAAATATAACTCTGAAGAAGTTAAGAATTATGAGATAATTAAAAGTAAAAATAATATTTATAATTTTGTTAATTCTTTGGTGATTTCGTTACCTTCTAGGAAAAGGTTGACTATTAATTGAAATTATGGTAGAATGTTAGGAATGGTTTTGGCTTTTCAAATTTTGACGGGTACATTTTTAGCTTTTTATTATACAGCTGAGGGTGGTATAGGGTTTAGGACAGTGCAGTATATTATATATGAAGTTAATTATGGATGAGTATTTCGTATTTTTCATTTTAATGGTGCTAGTTTGTTTTTTATTTTTTTATATTTGCACATTTTTAAAGGATTGTTTATGGTTAGTTATCGTTTAAAGAAGGTATGAGTTTCTGGTTTAACAATTTATTTGTTAGTAATAATGGAAGCATTTATAGGGTACGTTTTGGTTTGGGCGCAAATAAGATTTTGGGCTGCTGTAGTTATTACTAGATTATTGAGTGTTATTCCTATTTGGGGACCTTTGATTGTTATGTGAATTTGGAGGGGGTTTGGAGTAACAAGTGCTACTTTAAAATTTTTTTTTGTTTTGCATTTTTTATTGCCTTGAGGTTTATTATTATTGGTGTTAATACATTTAATTTTTCTACATAGTACTGGGAGAACTTCTAGGCTTTATTGTCATGGTGATTATGATAAAATTTGTTTTGGTCCAGATTTTTGAAGTAAAGATGCTTATAATATTGTTTTTTGATTATTGTTTATTGTTTTTTCTTTGTTTTATCCATTTAATTTAGGAGATCCAGAAATGTATATTGAGGCTGACCCTATAATAAGACCTGTTCATATTGTTCCGGAGTGATATTTTTTGTTTGCTTATGCTATTTTACGTGCTATTCCTAATAAAGTGTTGGGGGTGGTGGCATTATTGATAAGTATTGTTTTGTTTTATTTTTTTGTGTTTATTAATAATTATACTTCTTGTTTGGTTAAAATAAATAAGTTTTTGGTATTTAATTTTATTATTTCGGCTGTGATTTTAAGTTGGTTGGGACAATGTTTAGTGGAAGAGCCCTATACATTTTTAAGACCTTTGTTTTCTTTTATTTATTTTACGTTAATTTTTGTTATAATGTTTATGTTTTATTTTAGAAAGAAATTGTTTGTATAACATAAGTAGTATATAAAATATGTTAGATTTAGGTTCTAAAGATTTAATTATGTTATTTATCATAATTTTCATATTTTGAGGTTATCTAGTTATGCTTATTATATGTTTTTTGCGTCATTAGGTTTAACCAGTTCTATAGTAATTTTTTTTAAGTATGGTTTAATTGTTCCTTTGGTATTTAGGTTGATAGTAGTGTTATTGATTTCTTTTGCTTGGGGAAAAGATATTTCTATGGAGGGGTTAAGAGGTTATCATAATTTTTTTGTTATAGATGGATTTAAGTTTGGTGTAGTTTTGTTCTATTTTAGTGAATTTATATTTTTTTTTAGAATTTTTTGAGTGTTTTTTGATGCGGCTTTAGTACCAGTACATGAATTGGGTGGAACCTGATCACCTATGGGAATACATTTAGTTAATCCATTTGGGGTTCCTTTACTAAATACAATTATTTTATTGAGAAGAGGAGTTTCAGTGACTTGGGCACATCATAGTTTGTTAAGGAATAAAAGTTGTACTAATAGAATAATTTTGACTTGTATTTTAGCAGTGTATTTTACTAGAATTCAAATAATAGAGTATAAGGAGGCCAGGTTTTCAATTTCAGACGGTATTTTTGGTAGTATTTTTAATTTGTCAACAGGATTTCATGGAATTCATGTGTTGTGTGGGGGTTTGTTTTTAGGGTTTAATTTATTACGTTTAATAAAATCACATTTTAATTATAATCATCATTTAGGTTTAGAGTTTGCTATTTTGTATTGACATTTTGTTGATGTGGTATGATTATTTTTATTTGTGTTTGTTTATTGATGATCTTATTGTTAATTTAGTTTAATTTAGAATATGTAACTTGTAATTATAGGGTTAAATTAGCTTTGTTGGAATATTTATTTTTAAGGTTAATAATATTTTTTAGACCAATTTATTTTTTTATATTTTTGATTATTTTTAGATTTTTAATATTTAAAAATATTTCATGAAGAGGATTATTTTTTGTAGTTGATTCTAATATTTTTGTGTTATTAATTTTTATAATAATTTTTATTTATGGGATAGTTTTAATTAGTGAAAAAAATTTTAATTTATTAATATTGAGGGCAGGATTAATTTTGATTTGTTTAATATTTTTTGTATCTAGTAATATGTTAATATTATATATGTATTTTGAGTTATCATTATTTCCTATTTTAGTTATAATTTTGGGTTATGGTTCACAAATTGAGAAAATTAATTCTGGTTATTATTTATTATTTTATGCTGCTGTGTGTTCGTTTCCATTTTTATTTATTTATTATAAAAGAATGTTTATATTTACTATATGTTATTTTGATTTTGTCATAACTTGAGAAATATTTTTTATTTTGAGATTAAGATTTATGATAAAATTTCCTGTATATTTTTTACATTTATGATTGCCCAAAGCGCATGTAGAGGCTCCTACAACTGCCAGTATACTATTGGCGGGGTTGTTATTAAAGTTGGGTACTGCTGGTTATTTACGGATTTTAGGTTCTATAAATTTTGTTTATAGTAACTTTTGGATTATTATTTCTTTATTAGGTATAATTTTGGCTTCTTTTAGATGCATTTTTCAAAGAGATGCCAAATCTTTAGCAGCATATTCTTCTGTTACACATATAAGTTTCTTATTATTATCAATAATTTATATTATAATAAGTAGAAAAATTAGAAGTTTAATAATAATATTGGCACATGGATATACCTCAACATTAATGTTTTATATAATTGGTGAGTTTTATCATACATCTTCTACACGTATGGTGTATTTTATAAATAGATTTTTTAATTCTAGTATATTTTTTGGTATTATGTTTTCATTAATCTTTTTATCTAATAGTGGTGTACCTCCTTCTTTGTCTTTTTTATCAGAATTTATAATTGTTACTAATAGAATATTAATTAGACAAATATTTTTCTTTATGGTATTTGTTTATTTTATAATTTCATTTTATTATTCATTATTTTTAATTGTGGTTTCTTTAATAGGAAAAACATTTGTTAATATTAATAGTTTTAATGTGGGGGTTGCTATATCTACGGTTCTTATAATATTTAATATTTTTTGATTATCATTATTTTATTAATATAAATCAAATTTTGATTTTTTTTTTATTTTTAAATAAGAGTAAAATTTTTATTAGAAGAAAAATTCTCTTAT